TAAATCAAAACTAAAGAAACTAAAAACTCATAACCAACTTATTGCTTCGTATTGTCGAGATCCCAAGAAACAGTTACTATATGACTGAATCAATCATATAGTTGTAGCAACTGAAATTCTTTTCATAAAAAAGAAATCTGATTCTGAATTGTGAAAAAAAAGGGATGTGGAAAAAGGAAGGGTGATAGAAAGAGAGAATAAAGATCTAAATGATATTAAATGATATATGATTCCCATATGTATGGTTTATGAAGAATTACCTCATAAAAAAGGCAGTGTTATAAAGCATCAACATTAATATACAATAAAAATAGAATAAAATAATAATATAAAGAATCTAATCAATATGGATAATATAGTCTATTATATATGTAAGTATGTAATTAAGATAGAAAAATAAAGAATCTAAATAATAGAAAAGAGAGAAAAATTTAATTGAGCTTCGAGTTAAGAAAAACTGAGGAGATTGACTCGGAAACAAATAACAGATTCTGTTGAGAGCTCCATTGCAGAGTTCAGGCCTAAGTATTAATAGAGAAGTTATGGGAACGATGGAACCTGTGATTACATAGGATTTTCTTGAAAACGAATCAATCCTAAGGATTCATTGGGTAGGATGGCGGAATGAACCAAGAAAAAATGGATTTCTTCTGAATGGTCATGAATTAACCCTACAAATGAAGGAGAAAAGAGTTAATATTCGCCCGCGAAACCTTTCTTTATTTTTATTTTATTTAAGAATTTCATTTATTGGATGACTATTGGCGTGATTAAATAGAGGTAAAGAAAAAGACTTTAGAGATTTTGCTAAAAGAAAGAAGCATTCTTTTTATCTTTCTTTTTATCTATATCTTTTTATCTATATATTCTATATAAAAAATTATTATATAATATAAAATTATATAAAAAAACAATATAAAAAAATTAGTATATTCTTTCTTTTGTCTTTTGATAGAATAAAATACATATTTCTATGTAATATGTATTTTATTGAATCATTTCATTCGCGAGGAGCTGGATGAGAAGAAATTCTCATGTCCGGCTCTGCAGTAGAGATGGAATTCAGAAACAACCATCAACTATAACCCTAAAAGAACCAGATTTCGTAAACAACATAGAGGTAGAATGAAGGGAATATCTTGCCGAGGCAATCATATTTGTTTTGGCGGATACGCTCTTCAGGCACTTGAACCTGCTTGGATCACAGCTAGACAAATAGAAGCAGGGCGAAGAGCAATGACACGATATGCGCGTCGTGGTGGAAAGATATGGGTACGTATCTTTCCCGACAAACCTGTTACTGTAAGACCTACAGAAACACGTATGGGTTCGGGCAAAGGATCCCCTGAATATTGGGTATCCGTTGTTAAACCGGGCCGAATAATTTATGAAATGAGTGGAGTATCTGAAGCTGTAGCCAAAGCTGCTATGGAAATAGCTGCATGCAAAATGCCTATACGAACTCAATTTGTTATTTCAGGATAGGTAAACAAAAGTAAAAGAAGAAGGAGTTTTAAGAATAAAAAAACAACTACGGATTTCTTTATCTCTGGACAAACAATATTTCTTTTTTCCATTATCTTGAAATAAGAGATTAAAATAAAAATGATATGATTCAACCTCAGACCCTTTTGAATGTAGCGGATAACAGTGGAGCTAAAAAATTAATGTGTATTCGAATCATAGGAACTGGTAATCACCGATATGCTCATCTTGGCGATGTTATTGTTGCTGTAATCAAAGAAGCAGTGCCCAATATGCCTTTAGAAAGATCAGAAATAATTAGAGCTGTGATTGTACGCACATGTAAAGAACTCAAACGTGACAACGGCATGATAATACGATATGATGACAATGCAGCGGTTATCATTGATCAAGAAGGAAATCCAAAAGGAACTCGAATTTTTGGTGCAATTGCTCGAGAATTGCGACAGTTGAATTTTACTAAAATCGTTTCATTAGCACCCGAAGTCTTATAGATGAAAATAGGATAGATCCTATCTTTCTATCTATATATATCTACTATATATAGATATATATAGATAGGTATAGATAGATATATAGAATAGAAATAGATATATAGAATAGAATCTTAGAATATCTGAAATAGATCCGATTAATAGATTGTGTGTGTCTCATGTATATATTTGAAATTTCTAAGAATTTTTGAGAATCTATAATAATTAAAAAAAAAGAATTCAATAAAAAATAAAACAAAAAATAAGCATGTTGACTATATCAAAATTAGGGGGCACCAATAACTATAGTTCGTCATGGGTAGGGACATTATTGCCGATATAATAACTTCTATAAGAAATGCTGACATAGATCAAAAGGGAAGAGTTAAAATAGTATCTACTAATATCACTAAAAACATTGTGAAAATACTTTTACGAGAAGGTTTTATTGAAAACGTTCGAAAACATCAAGAAAGTCAAAAAAATTTCTTGGTTTCAACCTTACGACATAGAAAGACTAGGAAAGGTAAGAAAATAAATTTAAAGCGTATCAGCCGACCTGGTCTACGAATATATTCCAACTATCAACAAATTCCTAAGATTTTAGGTGGAATGGGAATTGTAATCCTTTCTACTTCTCGAGGTATAATAACAGATCGAGAAGCTCGATTAGAAAAAATTGGAGGAGAAATTTTGTGTTATATATGGTAATTCTCCTAGGATACCCTAAATTTCTCTCGAACTTACTCTTTTTAAAATAGAGAGGAGAAGTGAATTATAGAACTCTTCCTCTATTAGTTAATACTTAAAGGGGGTTCCCTGGAATGAAAGAACAGAAATTGATTCATGAGGGTTTAATTACTGAATCACTACCCAACGGTATGTTCCGAGTTCGATTAGATAATGAAGATCTAATTCTAGGTTATATTTCAGGGAGAATCCGGCGCAGTTTTATACGTATACTACCCGGAGATAGAGTCAAAATCGAAATGAGTCGTTATGATTCAACCAGGGGACGTATAATTTATAGACTTCGCAAAAAAGATTCGAACGATTAGATCATTCTTTTAAACATCCTTTTCGTAGAGATATAATTCAAAGTTCAAAAATGCAATAAACTGATTTTTGTTTTCAAAAAAAAGAGATTTAGAATGAAAGTAAGGAATGATAAATATGAAGATAAGGGCTTCTGTTCGTAAAATTTGTGAAAAATGTCGCTTGATTCGTAGGCGGGGGCGAATTATAGTTATTTGTTCCAATCCGAGACATAAACAGAGACAGGGGTAAAGAACTTTTTCATTTTTCTTTTGAAAAGAAAATCCATGTACATGTAAAAAGAAATAAGAAAGGATTCGTTTTCATCTGAAATGGATATCCTCGTCTTTTTATGTAGATTTATGATTCTTTTTTCTTTTATTCTTCTAAATATAATCTAATAAAATATGACAAAACCTATAGCAAAAATTAGTTTACGTAAGAATGCACGTATTGGTTCAAATAAGAATGAACGTAGAATACCAAAAGGAGTTATTCATGTTCAAGCGAGTTTCAATAATACTATTGTAACTATTACAGACGTACGAGGTCGAGTGGTTTCTTGGGCTTCCGCAGGTACTTCTGGATTCAGAGGCACAAGAAAAGGAACACCCTATGCTGCTCAAGCCACAACATTGAATGCTATTCGTACATTAGTTGATCAGGGTATGCAACGAGCAGAAGTTATGATAAAAGGTCCAGGTCTCGGAAGAGATGCGGCATTACGAGCCATTCGTAGAAATGGGATACTATTAAGTTTCGTACGTGATGTAACACCCATGCCACATAATGGATGTCGCCCCCCTAAAAAAAGACGTGTGTAGAAATAAAAATTCAAGAGATTCCAAGAGAAATAAATGATTCAATGATTCTGATCCAATAATTAGAAATAAAAGAAAAATAATAGTATGGTTCGAGAAGACGTAGTAGGATCCACTCGAACACTACAGTGGAAATGTGTTGAATCAAGAGTAGACAGCAAGCGTCTTTATTATGGTCGTTTCGTTCTGTCCCCGCTTATGAAAGGTCAAGCCGATACCATAGGTATTGCCATGCGAAGGGCTTTACTTGGAGAAATAGAAGGAACATGTATCACACGTGCAACATCTGAAAATGTGCTGCATGAATATTCTACGATAGCAGGTATTGAAGAATCAGTACATGAGATTTTACTCAATTTGAAAGAGATTGTATTGAGAAGTAATCTTTATGGAGTTAGGAACGCATCCATTTGCGTCAGGGGTCCCAAATACATAACAGCTCAAGATATCATCTCACCACCTTCTGTAGAAATAGTTGACACGACACAGCATATAGCTAACCTGACAGAACCAATTGATTTGTGTATTGAATTACAAATCAAGAGAGATCGCGGGTATCGTATGAAATCCACAAATGACTCTCACGATGGAAGTTATCCTATAGATATTGTATCTATGCCTGTTCGAAATGCGAATCATAGTATTCATTCTTATGGGAATGGGAATGAAAAACAAGAGATACTCTTTATAGAAATATGGACGAATGGAAGTTTAACTCCTAAAGAAGCACTTTATGAAGCTTCTCGTAATTTGATTGATTTATTGATTCCTTTTCTACATGCAGAGGAAGAGGACATGAATTTCAATGAAAATGAAAACAGATGGAATCTACCCTTTTTTTCCTTTCAAGACAAATTCACTAATCTCAAGAAAAACAAAAAAGGAATTCCATTGACATGTATTTTTATTGACCAATCAGAATTGTCTTCCAGGACCTATAATTGTCTCAAAAGATCCAATATACATACATTATTGGATCTTTTGAGTCACAGTCAAGAAGATCTTATGAAAATGGAATATTTTTGCACAGAAGATGTAAAACAGATATTGAGCACTGTACAGAAGCATTTTGCAATAAATTTACTTAAGAAAAAGTTATAATTTTAAATCCATTGGATTCTTTTCATTTTTTCTTTTTTATAAAGAAAAAAATAGAATAAGTTTTGAATCTCCGACATAGTCCATATATTTGCAGAATAGATCATAAAAAGATTGATGTATCTAAGGAAGATCCCCTTCTGGATCTTCCTTAGATATCTATATTGTGGTATTTAACGGTTTAATCAATTTGAAAAAGACCTAAAGTTAAGGATTTCTCAATAGGTAAAGTTGCTCCAATCCCTAACCAAAGAGCTACTGCGGTACCGATCAAAAAGACTGTTGTGGCTACTGGACGACGAAATGGATTTTGGAATTTATTGACATTCTCCAAAAAAGGTACTGTCAATAATCCTATTGGTACTGAAACCATTAAAAGAACACCCAATAACTTATTGGGTACTGTGCGAAGTATTTGAAATACGGGAAAGAAGTACCATTCGGGTAATATTTCCAACGGAGTTGCAAACGGATCCGCCGGTTCACCGATCATTGACGGCTCTAGAACTGCTAAGCCCACATTACATGCAATAGTGCCTAGAATTACTACTGGAAAAATATATAAAAGATCATTGGGCCATGCAGGTTCTCCATAATAATTATGTCCCATCCCTTTAGCCAATTTAGCTCTTAATACAGGATCATTCAAATCAGGTTTCTTTGTTATTTGGATAGGTGAATTCTTGTGGATCCATCCCCCAAAGGAACCGGACATGACAATTTTTTATCATCCGGCTCGAGCAAGAATCAAAAGAATCACATAAATAGATTCATAGAACATAAATAGGTCCATAGAAGATCTATATTTCATACATATCTACATAGATAATGTAGAATGATTCTATGTAAGAAAATATTTATAAAATTACATTTCCCCAAGTTTCAACGATTCATTATTCATTGCAAAGAATTAAGTTCTGGCAACAAGAAAATGCTCAATATCCAAGTCGGCTTACAAATTAGATCATGATCAATTGCTTTTTGGATTGTCTCATGTCTTTTGATTAGTATTTATCCCCACAATATCTTGATTGTATTCCATACAAAAATACAAAATTTTTACTTGTTACTAATAAAATCTTAGCCCTTGTTCTTCCTTAGATCCCTTATTTAACTCCGATAGTATCATAGATCAGGGTTGATGCAGAGGAAATGAATGCATCTACATACTATAAAAACTTACTAAGATTACTATCCAATATCTAATTATACTATCAAATTAATTCTAATAAATATTACTAAAAAAAAATGAAACAAAGTGAATAAATAGAACATTAGATCATTCCACATCAATTATTATAGGGATCTTACGGAGCCTTTTCATGCATGACAAGATTCGGGTATGATCATAGAAAATATTCTCCTCAAGCGAACCGGCCTATCCTATTATCCTATGCTATATAAAGGGATTGACGTGATGTGATGGTTGGATGCGGAGACACATTGGGTTGTGAATTCCGACGTGGCGGATAAAATCATATATCTGCACGGGCCAATCAATAGTTCAAGTCACACACTCCCATAATCCATCCTCTGTTTAGGAAAATATACTTCAACTATTCTATTCGTATCAAATAAAAAATATTTCAGAGTTGAATAGAAGTATCCAAATAACATGCCTTATTTTTAAACAATCCATATTTGTAGCAATGAAAGACTCTTGTCCCTTCCCGATATGATAAATTACAAATATCTATGATCTGCCTTTTCTATAAAGGACCCGAAATACCTTGCTTACGTATCATTGGAAAGTGCATTAACATAAATACGGCAGTAAGAAGAGGTAATACAAAAGTATGTAAACTATAAAAACGAGTCAAAGTGGACTGGCCCACACTAGCACTTCCACGTAATAATTCTACCAAAGGTGATCCTATTATAGGAATAGCTTCAGGCACGCCTGTTACAATTTTTACTGCCCAATAGCCAATTTGGTCCCAAGGCAAAGAATAACCAGTTACGCCAAAAGATGCGGTCAATACAGCCAGAACCACCCCGGTAACCCAAGTTAATTCGCGGGGTTTTTTAAAGCCACCCGTAAGATACACACGAAATACGTGTAAGATCATCGTTAGAACCATCATACTTGCTGACCATCGATGAACTGATCGAATTAACCAACCAAAGTTGGCCTCAGTCATTATGTATTGAACAGAAGAAAAAGCCTCTGTAACAGTTGGACGATAGTAAAAGGTCATAGCAAAACCCGTAGCTACTTGTACTAAAAAACAGGTAAGCGTAATCCCCCCTAGACAATAAAATATGTTGACATGAGGAGGAACATATTTACTAGTTATATCATCTGCAATCGCTTGAATCTCGAGACGTTCCTCGAACCAATCATATACTTTATTGAGATAGGTAACCCAAGAAAGACTCCCCCTCTGAGAGCCGTATATGAGAATTTCATCTCGTACGGCTCAAGCCAAAACCCACAAATACTAGTTTCAACGGATATGGAATATTTTATATAGAGTTTCAAACTTCTTGTGACTTAGCCGCTTGACTCGATTTGACCCAAAGATACGAAGTAAGAAAAATCCGGAATCTCTTCTTTGTGATTATAATGCCAAGAAATAAAATCTCAA